TTGGATTATTTTTTGTTTGTTATTGTCTTCTTTATTATATTTCTTTCGAATGAATCGAAAATTCCAGAGTATATCTTTTCACGGGTCGAACCAAAAAAAAAGAAACTTCGAATATTTCCCTCTTTACTTTACCTTTATCCGGCAGAAAAAAAAAGGAAAATTCCCTATTTTTTTGTCCATGTCCCTAAATTAAATATTAAATAATAGGAGACTTAAATGAAAGTCCCTTTCTCGCATTCGCTCTCCATTGCATTGGCGGAACAAAAATTTCTGATGCATCAATATGGAAATATTTGGTACATGAAGCCATGATCTGATATCTATATCGAAATCCTATATAGATATAAACTGATCTTTTTCTGGAATCAAAGAAAGATATTGAAAAATATATTGCTCTTGTGACTCGGAATAAATGGTTTCTCTGTGGAGGAAGGGAATAGCGATTTATTCCTATGGAGCATCCAGGAACAAGAAGATTCAATCGGAAATATCGACAAATTCTTGCGTGGTCCAAGGAAATCAAAAAAAGGGTCCGCTTCTACAATTTTATCTCTATCCAATTTGAATATCAGAATAGCTGATATAGTCATGATTCAATGGGTCAGGTCCACTTACTTTTTCTTTTCTTGATTTCTAATTTTTCCGATGGATTTAATTGGAACAATGGAGAAGTAGTAAAACTTGGGTTTGTCGATTCATAATTGAGATTGGGTATTATCTCGAATATCCATGTCCCGGGACCAAAAATATAAATAATGAAACATGAGGAGGAGTATAGCCTGTAGTGACATAGTAGTCCTCCTAATAAGTGGGATTCCTTATTATCATAATGAACAAATGTTCAACTTTATACCTATAACTCATTAGAATGATAACTCATTATGCGGTCCGTTTACCTTTTTTTATTACAAATATCAATAATATCTCTATTCTCCGATGAAAAATGAAGACTAAGGCGGGAACTTCGTGGAAAAAGCCCTTTATCGGATTTGAACCGATGACTTACGCCTTACCATGGCGTTACTCTACCACTGAGTTAAAAGGGCCATTTTCTTCAATTCATGAAGAGGCCACTAACCACTATGAGTCTACTGCATGTATCTATGTATAGACTATATGTACATATATACATGTATGCATAGGGGGCTCATTCAAGAACAAGCCATTTGATTTACCTAGGAAGTTCTAGGGTCAAATCAAATGATTATTTATATTTGAGAAATATCAATGCAATGAATTGTTTCGCTCCTAATTGCTTTGCGACCCATCGAGTCGAGATTCACTTGATTGATACATGTACCAATCCGACATAGATCCAAAATATTTCATCGAATCATGTGATGAAGGATTCGACTCGTACCCTGAACTGAATTCTTATAAAAAAAAGAATCTTTTCGATTACTTGTCAATCCCTTCCCAGATTTACGAGTTCTACATCACCTTTTTGAATCAATCAAAAAAAAAATTCTATCATTTCTGAATTTCCTGGCTTAGTGTTAGTGAGGCATATCTCGTCTTAACGATGAGCGAATCAATGAGTGAAAATTGAAGAAAGGGGGTTTGACTTTTTTTTTGTCGGACAAATCCCCGCTGAGGGGATCCTATACTTCGTCATATATATATGATGGTTCATGAATGAACAATCAAAAAATTCTATGTAATTGTGGAAGCAAGAAAGATTCTTCGGATCTAGTCATGCCATTACATTATATTATATTGACAATTCCAAAAAACTGCTCATACTATGAGCATAATATGATGGCGATCGGGCAGGTATGCCCCTATCGTCTAGCGGTTCAGGACATCTCTCTTTCAAGGAGGCAGCGGGGATTCGACTTCCCCTGGGGGTAGGGTATTACGAAAGGAAGTTGATCATGGATTATCAATAAGCCTAGAATTGATTCTTCCTGGGTCGATGCCCGAGCGGTTAATGGGGACGGACTGTAAATTCGTTGGCGATATGTCTACGCTGGTTCAAATCCAGCTCGGCCCAATAATTCGCCGATCCATGGGGATGATATAACCAATTTGTCCTCCAGAAATGCCTGATATAGAGGAATAAATAGTCCATTTTTTCTGCTATATCCCTATTTCTTTGTTCATTTGTTCCCACGCGTTCTGATCTTTCTAACGATCTAGATTAATAATCTTTAAATAGAAGAAGGAGTAAAGAAAAAAAGAGTCCTTTTTTTTTTCATTGAAAGATTGATTATCTTATCAATCGATGTGGCAATAACCACAGGATTACTAGTAATCCGTGTCACTCTCACTATAGTTCATATCCATGTGAATATCAATCACTCGTGTTTCTGGTAAAACACGGCAATTCTAAATATAAAGAAATTATAAGAATATGTATGAGAATATGTATGCTGTATAACTCATTTCCCTGGGATTGTAGTTCAATCGGTCAGAGCACCGCCCTGTCAAGGCGGAAGCTGCGGGTTCGAGTCCCGTCAGTCCCGACCTAGAATCCGATGAATCCATCAATTCATCTCTCCATTTTCTGTGAAGGGGGGGCAAGGGGCAGAATTGAATTCTCAGCGGTGGACCTTATTTCTTTCGTTTTTCGTTTCGCATTTCTCATCGAACAAATACGGTAATTTCAATTACTTCAACTAGTACCGATTGATGGGAGAGAGACATATGTAGATTGAATTGATCGGTGGTATCACCATATTTAGGATTCCAAGAGAGACTGTACTGGTCTGGCTTTTTCGATTGCTCCTGATCAATGGAATGAAATAGAGTACCCATATGTTTTCTGGGAACACATACACAAATTGTATTCGTTTATTGTACGATACACAATTAACTTAATATAGAATATAGTTACCCCGACAGCGACAGAGTACTTTTCAGATGAAACCTACCCCCTTTTCTAACTCCGATTTTGTGTAACCTCAATTACGAATTGAAAACAATTTCTCTATCTCATTTGAATTGCATACTTTCTTTTTGATGTATGTGTCTCAGTCCTCAATCCAAGGAAAGAGGATACTAATATAATAAAAGATCAAACAAAGATCCGCCTCTCTTGTCTTGTTCTAGGGAGGGAAGGAATGAATAGATTTTTTTCTTCCTATTTTACCCCATCGAAGAAAGAACAAAATCAATAAATAAAATAGTGAATTTATCGGAATATTCGATCTTTTTTTTATACCGGGACCCATTTTTATCACACTTCTCTGTCTCCCAAGAAGATTAGATCATCACAAAAACTTCGCTTAGAACTTAACTCATCCTTTTTTCCATTTCACTCCTACTGTTTGGGTCTATGACCAATGGAACACCGGTTAGATAATACCTCATCAGATGATTGTATAAGGAAGACGGTAGGTTATAGAAAAGAAAGAGTGGAAATGATAAATTCAATGGGATTCTTGATTGAATCAGGAATCCCATTTTGGATTCGGTATGGATAAAGGATCTTCCTATGTTATACTATTCAATTCTCGACGATGAATCCGATTTGATAGATCAGATATTGTTATTCATGATATTGATCCGATTCAGTATCATCAGGATGCAATCCATCCCATGGAATTTTCAGGAGAAAGACTTATTATCTCTATGGGATTAGATCCCGAGTTATTGCAAAGCAAAAAAAAAAAACGATGAGATTATGGAAGTCAATATTCTCGCATTTATTGCTACTGCGCTGTTCATTCTAGTTCCTACTGCTTTTTTACTTATCATCTACGTAAAAACAGTCAGTCAAAATGATTAATTTGAATGAAACTTGACTTATTAGTTCTTATCAATGATTGAAGAAATGAAAGGAATTCAAATCCCAAGTCTTAAATGAAATGAGTGGATTGGAGTCAGCAGTATATGAGATAGTATGGTAGAAAGAACTATATGAACCTTTCTACCACACTATCTATTATTGTATTGTATAAAGTTGTATAAAGATATGTGCTTGATATGGATCAATCTATAATATGTATCTACATATGTCTACATGTAAATAGCACTCCAATTCTATTTCTTCGCTACATCCATTTGTATTGATTCCGATCAATCTGAAATAATCGAACGTCAACTCTTCTAATTCCTAAGTTTCTGATTATTTTCAATATGGATCCCGAGATCTATCGAAACAATCAATGTAGGAAGAATAGTATGGGCATATATTATATAAATTATATAAAAGGAAAAAAAAATAGGGGTTAGTTGCCCCTCATTGTAATATCCATAATTCTGGTAAGGGCCGGTTCATCGAAATAGAATATTTAGGAAGAATTCGGTTGGAAAAAATTTCCATTTCCTATCATATGTGTTCAGTTTGGAAATACGAACATGGGAATCAAATCATTGAAATCTTTGTTTGATCGAAGGGTTCTTATTCATATATTACTGGATTCTGGTAGAATTTTTGAAATGGGTATATTTTTTTTTTAGCTTCGCAGAATGATCTATTAAACAATTGATACAATTCGATTACTCAACTCAATTATCAATTAGTAGTACCCCTAGAGTCCACTTCTTCCCCATACTACGAGTGAAAGGGAAAATGTAAAGACTACCATTAAAGCAGCCCAAGCGAGACTTACTATATCCATGTGAATTATGTCCCCTATCTCTATGAATATGAAGGAATTATTCCATTATTTATCATTAATAATAGTGGAATCAATGGTGCAGAGTCAAAATGGGATTCTGACCTAATGCTATTGATGAACCAATCCAATGAATACACTCGTAACAAGTTCCTATATGATTTCTGGTAGAATTGGGAAGCATTAATCACAAGCAAGATACACAGTTACCCCCTTGGAAGTTTCAAGGGAATCTTACTAATGGAATATGTAGGAATAGTAAGACCTATTGTTTGTTGCCTTTCATAAGCAAAAGGCCTAAAAATATACCATCAAGATCGATAACTATCTATCACATATCTCTATCTCACATCTAAGCCTTACTGTCTCTGTTTCTGTGAAACAATCGGGAGACACCCTATTACATTCTTGGCGGGGTTACCAAAAAGAAAGAATTTT